AAATAAAGAAAGGGGTTCTTCTTCTTTTTAAACTTTGTTCGAGAAAACCCTACAAAAAGCTACTCTTTACTCAAGTTCCCAGATAAGGGCCAACCTTTCATTGATTCATTCTTATCTTTTTTTTTTTATTTTCACTCTAACCCTTTTTCCTTTCTTTTATGTTGTTTACGAAAAAAAGGAAATGTGAAGTTATTGAGTAGTCTACTTCCCCTCAAATGATGAATCCCCTGAAAGGAATATTGTGGGACTCGTAAAGGATTTATTTGTCTATATATTGTATTGTTCCATTCGATCTTTTTTAGGTCTCTACTCACCTCGATGGTTATGTGCCATGATATCCCTTGAAGCATATATGCGATAGATAAGCTCCCGTAACCATGCCATATTCACTTGCGCTTGAGATTTTCTTTCTCAAAGAAATGGAATGTCTAATTCCACAAAAAGTCTTTTTTCACGAGGTATAACTAACTATTCCTATATTATCTGTTACGGAATCGACCATGGATCAATTCCCCTTTTCTTCCATTTTTAAGTCTTGAATGCACCCATAATTCTGAGCTTCATGTTCCTCCTCCCAAGATACATGTCAGAGCCGGGGGCATCCCAATCAGATTAAATGGGATGACAGTTTCTCAGTCCAAATCTGTCAAATGCAAATTTCGATCAAATCACACATCGCAATATACTAGGCCCTCTAATTCCCTAAGGGGCTTATCTAAAAGATTCGCAATATAACTAGGAAGACGTTTCAAATACCACACATGAGTCACTGGACATGTAAGTTTGATGTATCCCATTTGGTACCTTCGTATCCGAGAATCAACAAATTCCACCCCGCATTCTTCACAATATTTCGGGTCTTCTTTTTCAGCCCCAATCCCTCGGTAATTTCCACAAGCACAAATCCCACTTTTTATGGGTCCAGAAATTCTTTCACAAAACAATCCATCTTTCTCCGGTTTATTAGTTTTATAATGAAAAGTATAGGGTTTTGTCACCTCTCCAACTATCTCTCCATTGGGTAGAATTTTTTTTGCCCAAGCCCTTATTTGTTGAGGGGAAACTGGTCCAATTCGAAGTTGTTGATGTTTATACTGGTCGATCATAGAATAGAAATTATGATTCATTGAGATCAAGCTTCCTTCCTATTCATCTGGAAGTTCTTTTCAGATACAAGGAAATGATTCAGTTCCAGGGCCAAAGATCGTAGTTCTCGAACGAGCAATCGAAAAGATTCTGGAGCACCCTCTGGGTTAGGTACTGTTGATCCAATAATCGTAGCACCAAGCACTTCTTGACGAGCTCTAATATGATCAGATTTATAAGTAAGCATCTCTTGTAAAATATGAGCAACACCAAATCCCTCTAGAGCCCAAACTTCCATTTCTCCTACTCTTTGTCCCCCTTGTTTGGCCCTCCCTCTAAGGGGTTGTTGTGTAACAAGTGCGTAATGCCCACTGGAACGTCCATGGATTTTATCATCAACTTGATGAATTAATTTTAGGATATAGGACTTTCCTATTAGAACAGGTTGTTCAAAAAGATCTCCTGTTCTTCCATCAAAGATTCTGCTTTTTCCCGGATATTCGGGTTCAAATACCCATGGATTTTTTGTTTGCTTACTGGCTTCATATAATTCAGAAAACACTAGTTTTCTTGAGGCCTCTTGCTCATATCTCTCATCAAAGGGCCCTATTCTATAATGTTTCTTTAGCAGATCCCCCGCTAACCCGAGCGAACATTCAAATATCTGTCCCACATTCATTCGTGAGGGGACTCCTAATGGATTGAATACCATATCAACGGGCGTTCCATCTTGCAAATAGGGCATATCTTGTCTAGACAAAATCTTAGAAATTATACCCTTATTCCCATGCCTTCCAGCTACTTTATCACCTACTTTGATTTCACGTTTCTGTGAAATATATACACGAATCCTTTCTGGATTATAATTGGAAACCCCTTTTCTATGGATCCATCTCACATCAATAACTCGACCCCTTCCCCCTATAGGTAGTCTTAGAGAAGTTTCTTTTGAAGTGGATACCTGAATGCCAAGTATAGCTCGTAATAATCTATCCTCCGGGGCATATGAAGATTCGCTCGCTGTCTGAGGTGTTAATTTACCTACTAAGATATCACCTGTTTCTATCCAAGATCCCAGCATCACAATTCCATTTCTGTCTAAATTTCGGAGTAAACGAGCCTCTAAATGCGGAATATCCTTAGTGATTCTTTCAGGACCTTGGCTTGTTACATGAGTCTGAATTTCATATTTCCGGATGTGAAAAGAAGTATAAATATCTTCATAGACCAGACGTTCGCTAATTAGTACTGCGTCTTCAAAATTGTAACCTTCCCATGGCATATAAGCTACTAATACATTTTTTCCTAAAGCGAGTTCCCCACCAGCTGTAGCCGCACCACCCGCTAGAATTTGTCCCTTTTTAATGTATTGACCCCGCTTAACCTGAGTTTTTTGATGCATACAAGTATTTTTGTTGGAACGTTGATACATAACTAATGGAATGCTTAGAGTATCCCCATTACTTGAGAAAATGATCTTTTGAGTATCAGTATAAATGATTTTTCCCTTGCGTTCGGCTATAGCTGAAATCCCCGAATCTAGAGCCGTTTGGCCTTCCAACCCAGTTCCAACAATGCACTTCTCGGACCGAGAAAGGGGAACTGCTTGGCGCTGCATATTAGAACTCATTAAAGCTCGATTCGCATCATTATGCTCGATAAAAGGAATGAGGGAAGCTCCAATCGAAAAATATTGGAAGGGAAAAATGCTTCTAAGATGAATCTCTTCCCATGCAATAGTCAGGAATTCTTGACGATATCGAGCAGGAACAACCTGTTGTTCTTGAATACCCCGATTCAAGGCCAAAGAATTTCCTGCTGCTACCATATAATATTCATCTCTATTTGGTGATAAATAAACCATCTGTGCCTCTTTTGATCTCTCAGATAATTTATAAAACGGACTCTCTATAGATCCCCAATAACCAACCTTCACATGAATAGCTAATGATCCGATAAGTCCAACATTGATTCCTTCGGACGTGTCAATAGGACAAATACGTCCATAGTGACTCGGGTGGATATCTCGTATCCGAAAACTAGCAGTTCGCCCCGTCAATCCTCCAGGACCCAAATAACTCCATTTTCGCCCATGAACAATTTGTGTCAACGGATTAGTTCGATCCAAAACTTGAGATAAAGGGTGTAGGCCAAAAAACGATTCATAAGTAGTTGTTAATGAAGTTGAAGTTACCAAATTTTGAGGAGTCGGTATCAATTTATGCCTGATTGCTCCACATATAGTTCCTCGAACCGTATTTTCTAAACGAACAAGAGCCAATCCGAATTGATCCTGTAATAGATCTGCTACAGAACGAATACGTTTATTTTTCAAGTGATTCATATCGTCAAGTGTACCCATTCCCAATTTCATTCCAATCAAATGATCCACAGCAGCCAATAGATCTCGTGGTAACAAAAAAGTATTGTTTTGGGGTATATCAAGATTCAGTCTCCGGTTCATATTTCGTCGACCAATCTTTCCTAATTCACATCTTTGTTGAAAGAATTTCTTTTGTAATTCCTTGCATAAGGACTCAGAAAATACCGGATCCCCCCCTACACAGGCAAATTGTTGATAAAACTCCAAAATAGCACTTTCTTTTGACCCAATATTTTTTTTCTCTTTATCATTCGGGAAAGACAAGAAAATCTCAGGGTAACAAACATTATCTAGAATTTCTCTTATATTCGAACCCATAGCTGATGATAGAACTAGAATAGATATTTTTTGTTTTCTACTTACACGGGCCCATATCCTTGCTTTTCTATCAATTTCTAATTCCGACCTTCCCCCCCAATCCGATATTATAGTACTGGTATAGACAGAAATTCCGTTATGTTCCAATTCTGAACGGTAGTAAATACCGGGACTTTGCAATATTTGGTTGATCACAATTCGGTATATTCCATTTACTATAGAGGTTCCAAAAGAATTCATTATAGGGATGTTTCCAATAAAAACGGTTTGTTCTTGCATATTTCTACCGGTTTTCCAAATTAAGACCGCGGGTACATATAATTCAGAAGAATATGTGAGTGATTCATACACAGCATCTCTTTCTTTTATCAAGGGCTCTACCAATTGATATGTTTCCACAAATAATTGAAATTCAATTTCTTGATCTCTATCTTCAATTTTTTGAAACTTATGAAATTCTTCCGTCAAGCCCTGATTAATGAACCTACAAAATCCCTCAAATTGTATCTGACTAAATCCAGGTATTGTGGACATTCCCTCATTTCCATTCTGGAGCATCTTAATCTGAAGTTTCCTCTTTATTGAAAAAATCCCATTATTGGCTTGGCTCACTATTCATCGAACCCTACCTATTGATCTAGCAATGATGGAATGGATATTCTGTTTACTGAATCACATAAAATTTTAGTCAACTCCATCCATATATATCATACATATGAACGGAAGCAAGACAGAGAAATGGAGGGCATTTTCGATGCAAATTCGAATTTGAGCTTGAGCCAGGTACAAATAGAAAGAAATGGAAATTGATAAAGCATTCCTGGGAAAATTTCTGTCACTTAGGCTGATGGAGTCTTTTATCGGATATATAAATTGATCCAATTTATACCTAATTCTTTTATTATGATATTACGATCAGGGTACAAAAAAATAAAAAATCAATGAAATATTCAAGCACGATGATCCTATATAGGGATAGGATATGTGCATAAGAAATAGACCCGGGCTCGGTATCCTATCCACGTATAAAAATATCTGTTCTGGAGTTTACACTGTTCTTTACACTGTTCTGGGGTTTACATATACACATATATTTTCTTATAATTAGAATTGATAATGATTAGTCGTAAATCAATTGGATTTTGCATCCATTAAGATAATACAAATGGAGATACAAAATTAAGAGCTGTTCGCTAATTCAAAGTAAGAAAAG